ACCACGAGGGAAAGGGAAAAAGAAAAAACTACCATTAAAGCAGCCCAAGCAAGACTTACTATATCCATGTAAATTTTGTCTCCTATCTATCAATATGAAGGAATTTTTTTATTCTTTATTGTTCAAAAATTTTTCTTGTATTTTTTTTCTTTTGGATTATTCACTCAAAATACTATAATAATAGTGGAATTGTTGGTACAGAGTCAAAAAAGGATTCTGGGCTAACGCCATTGACGAAAAACCAGAATCCACTCTATTAGAACATATCAAAAGTTCTTTTCTATTATTTTAAGTAAAACCGGAAAACATTAAGCATAAAAAAAATATAATGTAATACAATATTTCAAATCTCTTGTCGATCAGGCGACACCCGGATTTGAACTGGGGAAAAAGGATTTGCAGTCCCCCGCCTTACCACTCGGCCATGCCGCCAGTATATATATTTCTATATGAAATATATGAGAATATCCCCCTTTTTTTTATTGAACTGAAAAAACATGAAATAAAAAAAAAACAAGCTTACACCTTCTGTTACAAAAGAAAAAAAATCTCGGGACAAATTGCAACCGTTAACTATTAATTTATGAATAATTCTTGAATATTTGAATATCCTTTTTTCATTTCTTAATGAGATACTTAGTGAGATAAGAAAATAAAAATGGATACATAACTAACCAATATTTCTTTCTTTTTTTTATTGAAAAAACTTTCTCTATTCCAATTATAACAGCAACTGTCAGTATATGTAAACCCTAGAACATAAATTTGAATTGTTACACAGGTATTATCTAATCGGGTATCTTATCTATATATATATATAATACCTATACTATACGAATACGGAATTCTCAAAAAATTCTGGCGCCCCCCTCCTTTTTTTCAATTTTTTCTATTAAATAGATTGAATAGAAAAAAAAATTAACACGACGTGTTATGTGTTGTCCCGAACGGATATGACTGCAATAAAGTTAGACATAGATCTATCTATTCTATCTATCTATATATATAGATATAGATAGCTAACTATAGCTAGAGTTAGATCTATATTAATACATACAAATCTTATTACACACTCTAATCGTATTCTCCCCAAAAAGTCAAAAATGTTTCTCCTCTTTTTCTAATTCTTTTTTGAACAATAAAAAAAGGTGAAGTTTAAAAAAATGAATTCTATATTGTTTCGGATTATTAGATCCTTATCTCATTGAGCAGAACAAATCCCGAATTCATTTTTTTCTGGTATCCGATTGAATTGGAATATGTAATATTATAATAATGATAGAAATTAATACTGATAGAAATGGAATGTATTTTTTTTGATATTCCTTAAAAAACCTTAAAATCCAGGTCGAATTTTTCAATTCATTTCCATTTTTAGATTAGAATTTCGATTCTATCTGTTTGTTTTGTTGCAAATTCCTTCCTTCGAAGTTGAGTGTAAAATTCGATTTTATTTATTCCTCTTTTCAGAATTATTTATTCCTCTTTTCAGAATTATTTATTCCTCTTTTCATAATAAGTATTTCATACACAGAGTTAGGTACAATTTCATGTAATTCAGTAAAAAGAACAGAAATTCCATTATTACTAAATTGATTCATGTGATTTGATGAAGAATGACAGCAAATCATGGAATATTTTTCTATAAAATTCACGGGGAAGTTCAAAATGCTTGAGAGTGAAAATGAAGGAATGTCTACACTACCTGGATTGAATCAGATACAATTTGAAGGGTTTTGTAGATTCATTGATCAGGGCTTAACAGAGGGGCTTTTTAAGTTTCCAAAAATAGAGGATACAGATCAAGAAATTGAATTTCAATTATTTGTAGAAACATATCAATTATTAGAACCCTTTATAAACGAAAAAGATGCTGTATATGAATCGCTTACATATTCTGCTGAATTATATGTATCCGCGGGATTAATTTGGAAAAGTTGTCGGAACATACAAGAACAAACTATTTTTATTGGAAATATTCCTCTAATGAATTCTCTGGGAACTTTTATAGTAAATGGAATATACCGAATTGTAATCAATCAAATATTGCAAAGCCCCGGTATCTATTATCGTTCAGAATTGGACCCTAACGGAATTTCGGTGTATACAGGCACTATAATATCAGATTGGGGGGGGAGATTCGAATTAGAGATTGATAGAAAAGCAAGGATATGGGCTCGTGTAAGTAGGAAACAGAAAATATCTATTCTAGTTCTATCATCAGCTATGGGTTCGAATTTAAGCGAAATTCTAGAGAATGTTTGTTATCCTGAAATTTTCGTGTCTTTCCTAAATGACAAGGATAAAAAAAAAATCGGGTCAAAAGAAAATGCCATTTTAGAATTTTATCGACAATTTGCTTGTGTTGGTGGAGATCCAGTATTTTCTGAATCTTTATGTAAAGAATTACAAAAAAAATTTTTTCAACAAAGGTGTGAATTGGGAAGAATTGGTCGACGAAATATGAACCAAAAGCTTAATCTTGATATACCTCAGAACA